AAAAAAAGATATTGAAAATGTCTATTATATGTCTTATGTTGTGATTTCGAATCCACTTTTCTGTGGAAGAAGGGAATAGGAATTTATTCCTATAGAATAACTAGGAACAAGAAGATTTAATCAGAAATATCGACAGATTTTTTCGGAATCCAAAGAAATAGGAAAATGAAATAAAAAGCGGATCCGCTGTTCCAATTTCGTCTATATTGAATTTGAATATCAGAATAGTGGATATAGTCATAATTCAAGGGGTTAGGTCCACTTACTTTTTTTTTGTTAATTTCTAATCTAATCTTTACAACTGATCTGATTCGAATAATGTAAAATAAGAAAGGTTGACGATTTAAGAGTTAACTTATGATTAACTTATTATTAACTTATCATTATTCATTATACTTTATTATACTTAGCACTATTCATTCTAATTCTAATAGAAATTACTATACTAAACTATAATTACTATACTATAAATCATTATAATGACTAGAAATCATTATAATGTTAATTTTTTGTAATTGAATTTGAGAATGAATTAAATCATTATAATGACTAGAAATCATTATAATGTTAATTTTTTGTAATTGAATTTGAGAATGAATTCTAGAGTTTCTTACTTTTTTTATTACAAATATCAACAATATCTCTATTTTCCCCTCAAATAGGAATACTACCGCTGGAGTTTTTTGAAAAAAGGCCAAAGCCCCTTATCGGATTTGAACCGATGACTTACGCCTTACCATGGCGTTACTCTACCACTGAGTTAAAGGGGCCCGTTTGATTCAATTTCTGAATGAGCCAGGATAAGATATATCTATGAAAATCAATTAGAACTCAAATCTATGTAAAGTAAATATTTTAGAAATGTAAAGTAAATATTTTCTAAATTCTATTCGAAATTAGAAATATCTTATTAAGAAATATATTAATAAATATATGGAGTATAAGTTTATAAGTTCATTCATAAATGAGAAATTAGATTTACTTAGTGAGTATAGATTCAACTAGTGAATATAAGGAAAAGATGGTTTATTGATATTGAATTTGATTAATATCAATGCAATGAATTGTTTCAAGGCCAAATCGACTCGAATTGACCGCCATCATAACGAAATTCATTTGATTGATATATGTACCTACCAATTCGATATAGATCGAAGATATTTCATCGAATCACTGATTAAGAGATTCTCTATTTTCCCCTGAAACAAATTCTTACCAGATTTCCAGATTTATCGTTTGTTAATTTCCCCGTTTAGTGTGAGATAGAGATAGGCCTATCCTCTCTATCTTAACACTCCGTGTTTATTGAATGTAAGCGGAAGAAATGGGGTTTAACCCTCTTTTCGGGTTTTCTGACAGGCCAACCATTCCCTGAAAAGAACTTTCGTATTATTTGTATTATTTCGATTCGATATTCTATTTTCTATTTTTATTCTATTTTTCTATTTCATTATATTGCGGATTCTCTATTTAATATTGATTTTTTTTCTATTTTTTTTCTATTTGTAATTTCGAATTTCTTAGAATTTTTTATTTTCTTAAAATTGCAATAATTTCAATAAATAATTTCAATACTAATAATAATTAGAATATTTAGAATATATAATTTCGAATATATAATAATAATAGATAATAATAGATTCTTTCTATAACTTTATATTTCTATAATAGAATCTATTTCTATAATTTCTATAATATAATTAAACTCTAATGGAATTAGAATTAATTAGAATGGCTAATCGTGATTAGAATGAATGATTCATGAATATAAATGACGAATCAAAAAATTCTATGGAATCCTGGGAAAGACGGAAAGACCTTTCGAATCGAGTCATACCATTTCGTTATATTGACAATTTTAAAAAACTGTTCATACTATGAGCATAGTATGCTGACGTTCGGACAAATGTGCCCCCATCGTCTAGTGGTTCAGGACATCTCTCTTTCAAGGAGGCAGCGGGGATTCGACTTCCCCTGGGGGTAGGGTATTACGAAAGGAAGTTGATCATGGATTATTAACAAGTAATAAGTCTGAAATTGATTCTTCCTGGGTCGATGCCCGAGTGGTTAATGGGGACGGACTGTAAATTCGTTGGCAGTATGTCTACGCTGGTTCAAATCCAGCTCGGCCCAATAATTCACTGATCCGCCATAAAATGATATAAGCCCTTTGTTCTCCCGAAATGGCTGATACGGAAAAAAAAGAACAATTTCGGCTCTACCTGTTATTTATTTGAGTTGTTCTATTTTTTCCCGCAAATTCTGATCTTGCTAATGATCCCGATTCATATCAGGATTTGTAAGTATAAAGTTTAAGAAAAAGAGTAATGTAAATAGAAAAAGACTCTTTTTTTCATTATTCATTAAAAGATTAATTATCAATCTATTTTTTTTTTTTGAAATAATGAAAAGATGACTAGTAATACTAGTAATTCGTGCCCTTATCAATAAAATTCTATTCATGTCGATCTCACTATACCATTTGCGTCTCTGTTATAACACGGCAATTCCAATCGAAAATCGAAATAGAAAGGGTTTGACTGAAATCAACTAAAATCATAAGAATATGTATGCTGTACACTTTATTTTATATTTTATTTCCCTGGGATTGTAGTTCAATTGGTCAGAGCACCGCCCTGTCAAGGCGGAAGCTGCGGGTTCGAGCCCCGTCAGTCCCGACACGGATCCAAATCCAATAATCCAATAAAAAAATACATCAAAGTATCTCTCCATTTTCTGTAAAAGGGGGACAAATAGCAAAACGGTCTTCCCCTTTTTTTCGTTTTTCATTTCTCATCAAGCAAATGCAAACAATTTCCTTTCTTCAATTAATACCAATTGATAGAGACTTTTGTGGATTAGTACAATTTTTGTTTTGGTAGCGTCATATTCAGATTCCAAGAGATACCGTACGGGGTTTGGCTTTTTCGATTACTCCTAACCCGTGTAATGAAATCGAATTACCATATCTTTTACTATATCTTTCCCGGCAACACATACACAAAGGCAATTTATTTCAATTTGTACGATCGAAAACGAACTAAATTACTTTGATAGAACCCCCTTTTTTATAATCTTAATATATAATCTTAATATGAAAAAAGTCCTCTTTTTGGCTCCTATTTTGTGTAACGTCAATTATTAATTTGAATTTGAAAGTATATATCTCATTCAAATTGCACAATGAAGTTTTGATATATATATTATCTATCCCCCCATTATTAATTCAAGGAAAGAGAATATTAAGAAAATAAAGATCAAATAAGGATCCCACTTCTCTTAGACTTAGAGAGGAAATAAATAGTGTTTTTATCAATAGTCTTTTTAAAAAGTTTCGGCTGAAGAAAAAACAAACTCTAAAAAGGCGAATTTGGTAGAATATTCGATTTTTTTTTATACTGTACTGGAACTTGTCTTTATCATACTTTTTTGTTTTCCAGTAAGACTCAATCATTAAAAAAAGGAGTTTCGAACTTAACCCCCCCCCCCTTCTCTATTTCGTTTCTATTGTTTATTGGTTTGGATTTGTTTGTAACCAATATAAGTGTAAGGGCGATTAGATGATACTTCGTCAGATGATTGTACAAATAAGACAATAGTTCTATAGAAAAGGAAGGATGGAAAAGAATGATAAAAAAAAAAAAATAAAGAAAATCTCGATTGGATTAGGAATCCTTTTTTGGATTCAGTAGGGATAAACGATCTTTCTATGTTATACTATTCCATTTTCGACGATGAATCGATTTCATAGCTCAGATATTGTTATTCATGATATTGATCCGATTCGGTATCATCGAGATCGGAATTAATCCCATTGAATTTATTGAATTTAGAAGCGAAAGATTTATATCATCTCTATGGGATTAAATCCCGAGTTATTGTGAAGTAAAGAAAAACCAAACAATGAGATTATGGAAGTAAATATTCTCGCATTTATTGCTACTGCACTCTTTATTCTAGTTCCTACCGCCTTTTTACTTATAATATACGTAAAGACCATTAGTCAAAGTGATTAAGTTGAATGAAACTTGACTTTTTAGTTCTTATCAATATCTGATTGAAGAAATAAAAGGAAAAGGATTCCAATTTCATGTTTTAGACGAAATGAGCGAACTAGAATCAGCAGTATTCTATGAGATCCAATAGTATTGTAGAAAGAAATATATATTTCTTTCTACAATACGATCTATTTTTGTTATTCTAATGTATAAAGTTATACTGTATAAAGATAAAGGTATAGACTTAATCTTAATAAATAGAGATCAATCTAGAATAGAATCCTCATATTCATATATCTAGATATCAACTCTCTATATGTAATGTACATAACATAATGTCCCAATTCAATTTCTTTTTTTTTTCATCTATTTGATTTGTGTTGATTCCAATTAATCTGAAAAAGTCGAAAAGCTGCTCTTACTCTTAGGATTCTAATTCATAGATTTTTGATTATGTTCAATGTGAATCCTGGTATCTACCGAAAGAATAAAATCAATGAAAGGGAAAAAAAAGAGTCTGGGTATATATTAAAAAAAATCTTTTTTTAGCACTCCGAAGAAGAAATTGATTGAGCAGTTCACAGATCATTCAAGTAAAGAAGTTCTATAAAAATTTTTTCATATTTCGACGAAAAGGATTATTAAAATGAAACCCCGACGAATTTGAACATTTGAATCGTGATATGAAATGAGTCAAGTGAATAAAGTAAAGTATAGCATAAATCAAATTTCTAAAATAAAAAAAACCAATACTAAACTAAGAATAAAATATGCAATATGTGATTTGTCCAAGAAAATCTCTTAGTATGCGTAGTATCTCGTTGGCAAAGTCCTATGGCTATCTTATTTCCCATAGAGGATCTACTTAATTTAATAACTTTTTAATATAAAAAATAATCACTTTGAATATTTTTCAAATTAATAAAAGAACTACTTTCTTTTCTCTTTGAACAGGAAAAGGGCAAACAAATAAAACGTAAAAAAGGTTTCGCTCTTTCTCATTGTCTATATATAAGTATAGTAAAAGCCGGTTTTTCGAAATAGAGAATTTCGAAAGAATTCCGGTGGAATAACTTTCCTATCATTTGTATTCCTTTTACTTTCAAAAAAAAAATAGGAAGACGGGAATTTTTGAAATATTTGTTTGATTATAATGAAAAGGGTATTATTTATATATTATTCATAGAATACATTACCCCACTAGAATTGAATAGAATTTTAGAATTTGGAAATGAAGATATTTTGAATTCAATTTCAATACTTAAATTCAAATTAAATACTTAAATTCAAAAATCTTTGCAGAAGGATTTAGAAAACAATTGATACTGTTTGATTTCTCAACTCAATTCTCAATTACTCAATTAGCAGTACCCCTAAAGTCCACTTCTTCCCCATACTACGAGTGAGAGGGAAAATGTAAAGACTACCATTAAAGCAGCCCAAGCGAGACTTACTATATCCATGTGAATTATGTCCTCTATTTCTATGAGTATGAAGGAAGGTTTCCATTATTGTTCACTAATAATAGTGGAATCGATAGCGCAGAGTCAAAAAAAAGGATTCGATCCAATACTATTGATGAAACAATCCAAAAAAAAATGAACAATTAATTTAGAAGAGGTTCTTATATGATTGATAGTAGAATCGGGAAAGATTAAGCACAAACAAAATACGCAGCGACGCCCTTAGAAGTATCAAGAGAAGTATCAAGAAAATATTACTAAAATGTAAGAATAAAGAATAATAAAACTTATTCTTTCTTTTGTTGCTCTTCGCTTCATTAGGCCAAAAGTAAAAAAAAAAAGAAAGAATTTCTTTTTGTACTTTATATATACCTATTTGTATATTGAATATAGATATTTTTTATATAAAAATAGAAAAAAAAAAAAGAAAGGAAAAATAGATGGAAAAACGAGATATGTATATATGGATGGATAAGTAAAAACCAAGTATCTATTGAATCCCTATTAGATTGATTGAACTCCTGAATACTCAGGAATTTTCATGAGTTTGTATACAAAGTATTTTTCGCCCCTTCCACAACTACTAATTAGATTCGATCTCCTGCCCCACTATCCAATCGAACTCAAGACCCGGTCAGTAGACACTCCATTAGTAGTCTAAGGACTATTCTATCAAGATTTACCAATTTATTTTCGCTACTATAAACTTTGCTTGAATTTTAGACGCAAGAATTTACAGCACTTTAGAGAACCGGACCTTCAGTCAGATGTTTAGAATCAAGGAAGTATCAAGAGTCCCTTTCCTCCGCGGCTTTCTGTTGGAGAAAAATTCGACCAGTTATATCAGCAAAACAGAATAAGGTTTTTCGCGTCTTTTGTTGAGCAGGCGACACCCGGATTTGAACTGGGGAAAAAGGATTTGCAGTCCCCCGCCTTACCACTCGGCCATGCCGCCAAGGCGATACGAAATAGACGAGCCCCTCCCCGGGAGGGGTACTAAATTAAATGTTTTTTTTTGTACTTACATCTTGAATCCTATTTTTCTTAATCTGAATCCCTTTCCTAAAATAAAATAAAAAAAAGAATCCTTCTTTTTTTTATTTTGGATTGTGGATCTATCTCTTTAATTTTTTTTATTTTTATATAGTATCTCAAAACGTATACTATCCAATTTATTTTCCCTTTCTATTGAAACAAAAAACCAAATGGTTTGTTTTTCAGTCCCAAAAGCCAAACAAATTGGAACCATTAACTATTGGCTGTAAATTCATGAACGATTCTTGGATTTGAATCTAAAATTCCCTAACCCTAATATTCTATTATAGAATAGAAGCTATAGAATATAAGAAAATTCAAATTGAATTGATATGTAACTAATCAGTATTGATTCTTTTCAATAAAAAGAATTCTTCTTAATTTCAATTATAACAAGAATTATGAGTATATGTAAACCCCAAAACAAAAACTCTTACACAAATATCTAATCAGATATCTTATCTGTCTATGAGTCCTATAATTAATCAATCTTCTATTTCATTTTTCATTGAATATAACTGCAATAAAAAAAGAGACGTATATAACACATATAACGCATATATAGATAGATATAATTAGTTATATCTACTTATGTTATGTTTGTTTTGTTTTTGTTTCATTTAATAAGCTTTTTTATGTTCTGTACTTCAATCGTAGTATACGAACTCTCTTAAAATAAAAAACTAGATAAAAAAAAATAGATACAAATAGATATCTTCCGTGCGAATCATTTTTTTTTTTGAACTGAACAATGAAATCCACGAAAAAGGCTAAGTGCTAAAAAAATCCATTTTATATTGTTTCTTAGTATTGGTTCTTTATCTCATCGAACAAATCAAATCCCGAACCCATTTTTTTTTTACTGGTATCCAATCGTATTGGAATATGTAATATCATAATAATGGTAGCAATTGAATCATTTTTTGTTTTTCTATTCTATAAAAAAAACTCCATAAGTCTTAAGTGGAATTGCTCAATTCCTCTTCAGGCGTTTCCGTTGCAAA